ATTATCATAGTATGATGACGGTCGGGTGGATATGCCCCTATCGTCTAGTGGTTCAGGACATCTCTCTTTCAAGGAGGCAGCGGGGATTCGACTTCCCCTGGGGGTAGGGAGGAAGTTGATCGTAGATTATCAATAAATCTAGAATTAATTCTTCCTGGGTCGATGCCCGAGCGGTTAATGGGGACGGACTGTAAATTCGTTGACGATATGTCTACGCTGGTTCAAATCCAGCTCGGCCCAATAATTCGTTGCTCCATGAATATGAAATAACCAATTTGTCCTCCAGAAACAGAAATGCCTGATCCGTAGAAATGAAGAGAAAGAGTCAATTTTTTCTCTATCCATGTTTTTCTCATTCGTTCTGATTTTTCTAACGATCTAGATTAATGATACTTAATCTTAATTAAGTATCATTAAAATAAAAATAGTTCTTTTTCTCATTGAAAAATTGATTATCCATTTTTTTGGCAATAAAATAACCACTCGTTACTAGTAATCCGTGTCGCTCTCACTATATTCCATATCTATGTGGATATTCAGTATATCATTCCTGTTTCTGTTACAACACAACGAATAGAATGTTCTTATAAAACTAGTAAGAATATGTATGCCATACACCTTGCTGGGATTGTAGTTCAATCGGTCAGAGCACCGCCCTGTCAAGGCGGAAGCTGCGGGTTCGAGCCCCGTCAGTCCCGAACTAGGATCCGATGAATTGATAAATTCATCTCTCCATTTTCTGTGAAAGGGGGGACAGATAGCAAGATCTAATCCCCAGCGGGGATCCTTATTTCTTTTGTTTTTCGTTTCGGATTTATCATCAGACAAGTACGGGAATTTCAATTTCTTTCACTAATACCGATTGATAAGGGGAGACATATGTAAGTTGGTACAATCGGTGGCATTACTATATTCAGTATTTTAATAGATACCATACTCGTATGACTTTCTTTTTCAATTGTTCAAGAACAATGAAATGGAATAGAGTTCCCTTATTTTTACCGGGAATACATACACAAATTGTATTCGTTTATTGTACGATACACAATGAACTTAACATAATTACCTCGACTTTGTTTGTGTATCCTCAATTACTAATTGGAAACAATCTATCTATTCTCATGCAAATTGCACACTGAATTTTTGATGTATGCGTTCTAGTCTCAATCCAAGAAAGAAGAAGAGATACTATACTAATAAAATAAAAGACCAAGCAACGCCCCTTTTTAGTAAATTTGTTGGAATATTAGATCTTTTCCACTTAGCACCCGTCCTTTTTTCCATCTCACTTCTACTGTTTGGATCTGTGTGACCCATAGAATACCGGTCATATAATATCTCATAATTGTATGTATAAGTATAAGGAAAGAGAGTTGTATAAGGAAGACAAAGACAGTAGGTTATGGAAAAGAAAAAAAAGTGGAAAAAAGAATGAAAAATTCAATGGAATTCCTGATCCAATAAAGAATCCCATTTCGGATTTAGTATGGAAAAAATAAAAGATTTTCTTATGTTATACTATTCAATTCTCGACGATGAATCGATTTGATAGATCAGATATTGTTATTCATAATATTGATCCGATTCAGTATCATCAGAATTCAATTCATCCCATTGAATTGACAGGAGTCAAATTTCTTATCTCTATGGGATTAGATCCCGAGTTATTGCGAAGTAAAAAAAAACAATGAGATTATGGAAGTCAATATTCTCGCATTTATTGCTACTGCACTGTTCATTCTAGTTCCTACTGCTTTTTTACTTATCATCTACGTAAAAACAGTCAGTCAAAATGATTAATTTAACTGAAACTTGGTTGGATTATTAGTTCTTATCAATGATTGAAGAAATAAAAGAAAGGGATTAAAACTCCAAGTTTTAAATGAAATGATTTGGTTGGAATCATAAGTATCTGAGATAGTGTGGTAGAAAGAACTATATATAATATAGTTCTTTCTACCGCACTAGATAGTATTGTATATTATTATCATATAAATTTATTATCATATAAATAGAATAGTATGATCATTAAATAGTATAATCATATAAATTTGATCATATAAAGTTGTATACAGATATGGTTTTATATAGATATAGATCAATTTACAATATGTATATGTATTAGATGTACATCTAATACATATACATCGAAATAGCAGTCTAATTCTATTTCTTTTTTTTTTTCGCTACATCTACTTGTATGGGTTTCGATCAATCCAAAATAATCCAAGGCCAACTCTTCTAATTCCTAGGCTTCTTATAACTTATAACTTAATATATGGATTTATATTAATAATTAGTTTATTTTATATATATAATTAGATATAATTAGATTTATATATATATAATAATATATATTTATTTATATATAATAATAATTTATATATAATAAACTAAATATATATATATAAGTATAAGTATATATATATATATAAGTATAAGTCCCGAGATCCATCGAAAAATCAATGGAGGAAAAATAGTATGGGTATGGGCATATATTAACTATATAAAATAAAAAAAAAATAAAATTAAAATAAAAGAAAACGAAACCAAGGAATCTTTTTTTTTTTTTTTTAGTTTCGCAAAACGATCAATTAAACGATTGATACAATTCGATCATTCAATCGATTATTCAATTAGTAGTACCCCTAGAGTCCACTTCTTCCCCATACTACGAGTGAGAGGGAAAATGTAAAGACTACCATTAAAGCAGCCCAAGTGAGACTTACTATATCCATGTGAATTATGTCTCCTATCTCTATGAAGGAATTATTTCATAATTGATTATTGATCAATAATCATAGTGGAATCAATGGTGCAGAGTCAAAAGAAAATAGGATTCTGACTTAAGGCTATTGATGGACTAATCCAATGAATCTACTCGTAACAAGTTCCTATATTATAAAATTTCTGGTAAAATCGGGAAGCATTAAGCACAAATACGATACACACACCTATTATTTGGAAATAGCAAAGGAATGCTCCTAATGGAACATTAGAAATAGTAAGACCTATTGTTTGTTACCTTTCTTTCATAAGCAAAAGACGTCAAAATATACCATCAAGATAGATAACCATCTATCTGATACCTCTATTTGATTTGATCTAAGGCTTACGTCTTTCTTTCTGTGAAAGAATGGAATGGTAAGACACCACCACCATTATTACATACATTCTTTTTTTTTTTGTAATCCCCTACACGGGCAAAGAATTTTTTTTTCAACTTTTCTTTTGACTCTATAAATAAGAGCCGCCCAACCATGTTGATTGAATGTTTGAGTACTCAAAGCCTCTCGTGAGTCTGGATACAAAGTATCTTCAGTCCTTTCCACAACTTCTAAATTGATTTCCCATCAGCCTATTCTATTCAATCTAATTCCAGACAGAGTCAGTAGACACTATTTTAGTATTTAGTATAGGTAGTGTAAGATAATTAGGAAGTCTTGATAGTTTTTCGTATAATCTCTTCTTCAATCCTAGGAGCAAAAATGGAGTGTCCTTTAGGAACCTTTGGATACTAAGATTTCCGACCTCTTACTTTCGTAGTTCTGAATCCCAGAATTGACTCTCACTATTTATTTGATTCAATTGATATCATAAATCAAATAAATGTCCGAATCAATTATTAAAATTATTAATAAGTAAGGGTTACTTCATACCTATTGGTACCGGTTTGGACCGGTACCCAGAACCCAGATTTTGAGAAAAAAAATGTACAGTTTTTTTTATAGAATTATGGATTCTAAAAATCAAGTATCGACAGGCCTAGTCGTTTGCCTCTGCTTCTTGCGGGGCAAGAATTTGTCGAGTTAGATCAGCAGAATAAGAAATTTCAAGTCTTTTGTTGATCAGGCGACACCCGGATTTGAACTGGGGATAAAGGATTTGCAGTCCCCCGCCTTACCACTTGGCCATGCCGCCAAATCTGATCCAAAAAAAATGGATAAAAACATTATCCATTTTTTTTGATCTTGAATCCCATTGTACTTATCCCTTTTCAAAAATGAATCCCTATTTTTTATTGGATCCAGTTTAGATTATTCTCTTCGATTGATTGTATCTCAAAAGACACACTGCTTAAAAACTTCCCTTCTCCTTCTATTGAAAAGAGAAAAAATAGATTTCCGGTCACAGACCGAAAAATTCAGGGCAAATTGGAACCATTAACTATTTTTACTTTAGAATTAGTGAACGGTTCTTAAATTTGTATCTCAAATTGTGTTTCTTTAATGGTATAACAAAATCAAATTGATTTACGACTAATCAGTATCAATTATTTTCAATAATCAATCCTTTTCAATTTCAATTATAACAAAATATATGTGTATATGTAAACCCCAGAACAGAAATTGTTACACAGATACCGAATTGGGTCTTTCTCTTATGTACATATCCCTATAGAGAATTATCGTGCTTAAATTTTTCATTGAATATTTTGAATAGAAAATAGGAATTATGATATAGTGCGACCTGACTTCTGTTGCCACAAGTAAAATTACGATAAAAGATGCGATATGCGGATAGGTATATCGGCATGTACTTAATAAATACTACTCCTATTACTATTACGCAATTCAATCGTATTCTATCTATAAATTCTACTACCAAAAAGAATCCGCGAATTCTTTTTTGAACATTAAAGTGTGCTAAAAAAGAAAATTCTATACTGCTCCTGATTATTCTGTCTTTATCTCATTCATAAAGAGCAGATTTCATCCTGAATCCATTTATTTTTTTGGTACCCAATCTGATCGTAATATCATAATAATTGGTAGAAATTGGATCAATTTTTATATTCTATACAAGACTCCATAAGTGGAAGTGATAGAATTTTTTTTCCAGGAATGTTTTATCAATTCATTTCCATTTGTACTTGTCGCAAATTCGAACTTGCGTCGAAAATGCTCTTCATTCCTCCGTCTCGTTTCCGTTCATACGTATGAAATACATTACATTACATATATGGAGTTGGCTGAAATTTCATGTGATTCAGTAAACAG